AAATTTAAACCATTTAAATGGTTTAAGTATAAATAATAAAAGCATTAAGTGGATGCCTTGGCATTAATTTAATTTTTAGGACGTAAAAAATGCGAAAAGCTATATTAAATATTATTATATTTTGAAATATAGATTTCCTAAAGAAAACTTTTTCTTTGTGAAAATTTTAAAAATAGTGAATTGAAATATCTAAGTAACTATTAAAAAAATCAAACGAGATTCTGTAAGTAATGACGAATGAAAATGGAAATTAGGTTTATAAAACTAAAACAATTATTTGAAAAATTTTGAAAAATTTACTTAAGAAGGTGAAAGTCCTGTAGAATAATTATTAATTTTATTATAGTAAAAAGAGGTATGTGTAATCTTTTTTGAATATTGGGGAACCACCCTCAAAACCTTTTAAAAATTAATGATCGATAGTGAACAAGTACTGTAAAGGAAAGGTGAAAAAGAACTTTTGAGTTTGAAATAATTCTGAAACTTAATGTTAATAATCAATTGGAACTTTTTTAAAAAGTGACAGTGTACCTTTTGCATAATGGGCCAGCAAGTTTATTTTTATAGCAAGCTTAATTTAATAAAGTAGGCGTAGATAAATCAAGTTTTAAAAAGCTTTTTAGTTATATAAATAAGACCCGAAACTGAGTGATCTAACCATGAACAGATTGAAAAATAGGTAAAACTATTTGGAGGATCGAACTCACATATGTGGCAAAATATGGAGATGATTTGTGGTTAGGAGTGAAAGGCTAATCAAACTCAGAGATAGCTGGTTTTCCGCGAAATCTATTGAAGTAGAGCATTTAAAATCTTTTTTTGGGGTAGAGCACTCATTGAGCTAGGGGGTGTAAAAACTTACTAAATTCTTAGAAACTCCGAATACAAAAAAAAGTAATTTAAATAGACAGACATTAGGCGCTAAGGTCTATTGTCAAGAGGGAAACAGCCCAGATTGATCGCTAAGGTCTCTAAATAATATTCTAAGTGAAAAAGGAAGTAAAAAAATTATTACAACCAGTAGGTAGGCTTGGAAGCAGCCATCCTTTAAAGAAAGCGTAATAGCTCATTGGTCTAGTTTTTTTGCGCTTAAAATGTATCGAGACTTAAGAAGTTTACCGAAGCGGCAAGTTTTATTTAAAATAAAACGGTAGCGGAACATTCTGTATGTTAATAAAGATATATTGTGAAATATATTGAAGATATCAGAAAAGAAAATGCTGGCATTAGTAACAAAAAATAACGTATATGAATCGTTATCACCGTAAATCCAAGGGTTTCTATGTTAAAATGTATTGCATAGAGTGAAACGGCCCCTAAGAAAGATTTGACGAAAGCAAATTTTGATGGGATAATTTTTAAATTAAATTTTTTTAAAAAAGTGACAAAAATTTTTTAATTTTTCAGGAAATAGCTTTTTTAATTAAAAACCGTACCCTAAACCGACACAGGTGGATAGGTCGAGTAGACTAAGGTGAATGAGAGAACTATATTGAAGGAACTCGGCAAAATGACTTTGTAACTTCGGGATAAAAAGTACCTAATTAATTTAAATAATTAGGTGTCACAAAATAGGGGGTTGCGACTGTTTAATAAAAACTTAGGACTCTGCTAAATGGTAACATGATGTATAGGGTCTGACACCTGCCCGGTGCTGGAAGATTAAAAGGAGATGTTTGCGCATTAAATGGAAGTCCCAGTAAACGGCGGCCGTAACTCTGACGGTCCTAAGGTAGCGAAATTCCTTGTCGGGTAAGTTCCGACCTGCATGAATGGTGTAACGACATCCCCGCTGTCTCCAATATAGACTCAGTGAATTTGAATTATCCGTGAAGATGCGGATTTTCTATAGTTAGACGGAAAGACCCCGTGAACCTTTACTACATCTTTATATTGTTATTTTATCTAATACGTGTAGCATAAGTGGTAATCTTTTAGATCTTTACGCTAGTAAATTGTTTAGATATCCTTGAAATACCACTCTTATTATAATAAATAACTAATATTTTTTTAAATAGACATTGTATGGTTGGTAGTTTGACTGGGGCGGTCACCTCCTAAAGAGTAACGGAGGTGTACAAAGGTAAGCTCAAATTGGATAATAGTATCAATTGTAGAGCATAATGGTAAAAGCTTGCTTGACTGTAAGATAGACATATCAAACAGGGACGAAAGTCGGTCATAGTGATCCGATAATTCTTTGTGGAAAGATTATCGCTCAACGGATAAAAGGTACTCCGGGGATAACAGGCTGATGACTCCTAAGAGCTCCTATCGACGGAGTCGTTTGGCACCTCGATGTCGACTCATCACATCCTGGAGCTGAAGAAGGTTCCAAGGGTTCGGCTGTTCGCCGATTAAAGTGGTACGTGAGTTGGGTTTAGAACGTCGTGAGACAGTTTGGTTCCTATCTTCTATAGATGTTTTGAAAAATGAAAGAATCTAACTCTAGTACGAGAGGACCGAGAAGGGTAAATCTCTGGTGTATCGGTTGTTGAAAAGCATCGCCGAGTAGCTAAATTTATTTTGGATAATTACTGAAAGCATCTAAGTAAGAAACCATTCTTAAAAATTTTTTCATATAAAAACTGTAAAAGACGATTACATTGATAGGTTTTAAGTATAAGTATTGTAAAATATTAAGCTTAAAAATACTAAACGTTTTAAAAATTAAAATATAACTATTTCTTTGTAGCTCAACGGTAGAGCAAATGGCTGTTAACCATTAGGTTGTAGGTTCAAATCCTATCAAAGAAGTTTTATATTTTAGGTCGAATAGCCAAGTCAGGTTTACGGCAGTAGTTTGCTAAACTATCAGTTAATTTATTAACTCGTGGGTTCAAATCCCACTTCGACTTATTTTCTTAATAATTAATAAGATGATGTAGTTTAATGGTAGAGCGTGGGAATCATAATCCTAATGTTGTAGGTTCAAATCCTACCATCATTATTATTTCTTAAATAAAAATACCATTATTATTATTATTCTAAAACGGAAGATAGCATAGTCTGGCTAATGCATCTGTTTTGGGAACAGAAGATCAAAGGTTCAAATCCTTTTCTTCCGAAAATGGGTAATAAGATGAGATAGAGTAATAGGTAACTTATCAGGCTCATAATCTGAAGATGTAGGTTCAAGTCCTGCTCTCATCATTTCATTAATAAAATTCATGATTCAAATTCAAACTAAATTAAAAGTAAATGATAATAGCGGTATTAAAATAGGACAATGTTTAAAAATTTATAAAAAAAAAGTAGGAAAAATTGGTGATACAATTTTAATTTCTGCAAAAAAATTACGTTTAAATCAAAAAAAAAAAATTAAAATAATTAAAGGAGATTTATTTAAAGCTTTAATTATTCATACAACATATCAAAAAAAAAGTACTATAGGTAATTTAATAAAATTTGATAAAAATTGTATAATTATTTTAAATAATCAAAATAAACCTTTAGGGACACGTATCTTTGGTCCAATTACTTCTGAATTTAGAAAACAAAAAAATTTCAAAATATTATCATTAGCTTCAAATATTTTATAAAAATCTATGGAAAAAAATTTACAAAATCATTATCAAAATATTACTGTTTACAATCTTTTAACAAAATTAAATCTTAAAAATATATTTGAAATTACTAAAATTACTAAAATTTGTTTAAATATTGGTTTTAAAAATGCAAATATTGAAAAAAAAAAATTAATTAATATAATTTTACTTTTAAAATTAATAACGAATCAAAAACCTATAATCACAAAATCAAAAAAAAATAATATTTTTTTAAAAATAAAAAAAAATTCAATTATTGGTTGTAAAATAACTTTAAGAAAAAAAAATATTTTTAATTTTTTAGAAAAAATTTTAATTTTCATTTTACCAAATTTAACTAAAATAAATTTTAATTTTACAAATAAAAATATTTTTAATTTTCAAATTCAAAATGTCTTACAGTTTTTCGAATTAAAAACAGAATTCTTAAAATTTAAAGATATACCTCCAATAGATGTATCAATTCATACAAATGCAAAAAATAATAATGAATTATTTTTATTATTAAATTCATTTTTAATAATAAAAAAATAATTTTTTAGCAAAAATAGCTCAATGGTAGAGTATAACCTTGCCAAGGTTAATGTTGAGGGTTCGAATCCCTTTTTTTGCTTTATATATGTTAAATAAATGGACCCAAAGGCGGTATTTGGTATTTCCATTAAATTTAATAAGGGAATAATAAAAGAATTGACATTTATTTTGTGATTATAGATTAATTGGTAAATCATTTTCCTTCCAAGTAAATATTGTGGGTTCGAGTCCCACTAATCACATATTAGGAGAAATGGCTGAGTGGTTAAAGGTGGCAGACTGTAAATTTGTTGAAGTAATTTCTACGTAGGTTCGAATCCTACTTTCTCCAAAAATATATTTTTATTATTTTCTTATGAAAAATATAAATAATAAATATTTATTTTAATTATAAAAAATAAAATAATATATTTATTTTAATTATAAAAAAATAAAAATATATTTAAGTACATTAAGGATACAGCTTTTTGTTCTATTTTTAATTCAAATATTGCTGAATGTTCCTATAGGGAATCATGTGATAATAACTTTTATCTGAAATAGAAGGAGTTGCACCTTTTAGATAGAAAAAAAGCACTATTATTTCAGATTATTCTAAATAATTTAAAAGATAGTAATAGTGAAATATACCCTTTTGCTTTGTTGCAGTTTTAAAAATGTAGTTTTAATTCTTTAGCCTATTATTCAAATAATATGGAATATTACATAACTAGCGGATATTTTAATAGATGTAAAATAGGTAATAGATTATTATATATATCGATGACTATTAAAAAGACTACAAATTTATGTTTAAAATTATCTAATAATGAATTTGCAATTCAAAGAATGATGCTTTATTTAATTTACATGAAACCTATCCAGAGGGAACATATAGTATTTTGTTAAGAGGAGTCTGCTATTATTTTAATCAGTACATTTTTTTTAAGAGATATTGATGAAAATAAAATTAAAAAAACATTTATAATAAATAAATATAATTTAAATAAAAATAATAGAAATTTTTTATCCTTTAAGACAAGATAAAATGAGAATTAATATAAGAATGTTTTATTATTAAAATTTAAATCTTTGTTATTTTAAAAATATATATTAAATCATTAATATAAAAATTAAATAGAGTTTGATCCTGGCTCAGAATAAATGCTATCGGTATGCTTAACACATGCAAGTTGAATGTTTTTAAAACATAGCGAACGGGTGAGTAACACGTGAATTATCTACCTTTTAATTCGGAATAATTAGTTTTCTAAAAATTCGGAATAAATAAATTAAAGTTTTTTAACGTTAAAAGATGAGTTTGCGCAAGATTATGGTAGTTGGTAGTTTAAAAGACTACCAAGCCTATTATCTTTAGCTGGTTTGAAAGAATGATCAGCCACATTGGGACTGAGACACGGCCCAAACTTTTTTAAAGGCAGCAGTGGGGAATTTTGGACAATGAGCGAAAGCTTGATCCAGCAATACCGAGTGAGTGATGAAGGCTAATTAGGTTGTAAAGCTCTTTCATTAAGGAGGAAAATGACAGTACTTAAAAAAGAAGTTCCGGCTAATACCCGTGCCAGCAGCCGCGGTAATACGGGAGGAGCGAGCATTATTCGGAATGATTAGGCGTAAAGGGTTTGTAGGTGGTTTTTTAAGTTGAAAGAAACAAATTAAAGCTCAACTTTATACATTTTTTCAAAACTGAGAAACTGGAGTATAAATAGAGGATAATGGAATTTCTATTGGAGTGATAAAATACGTTGATAATAGAAGGAAGACCCATGGCGAAGGCAATTATCTGGGTATATACTGACACTGAGAAACGAAAGCTTGGGTAGCGAACGGGATTAGATACCCCGGTAGTCCATGCTGTAAACGATGAGTGCTAATATTTAGAATTTTTAGATATAATAGCTAACGCGTTAAGCACTCCGCCTGAAAAGTATAATCGCAAGATTGAAATTCAAAGGAATTGACGGGAGTCTACACAAGCGGTGGAGCATGTGGTTTAATTCGATAATACGCGCAGAACCTTACCAACTCTTGCTAATTTTTATATAAAATATTATATAAAAAACAGGCGTTGCATGGCTGTCGTCAGCTCGTGTTGTGAAATGTTTGGTTAAATCCTTTAACGAGCGCAACCCCTATTGTTAGTTGCTATTTTATTAAAAAAAATAAAAGCACTCTAACAAAAAAATTAATGATAGGTTAATGGAAGGTGGGGATGACGTCAAGTCTTCATGGCCCTTATGAGTTGGGCTACACACGTGCTACAATGATAATTACAATGAGAAGCAATAATGATCAAAGTTGGAGCAAATCTTTAAAAATTATCCTAGTTCAGATTAAGGGCTGAAACTCGCCCTTATGAAGTTGGAATCGCTAGTAATCGCAGAACAGCATGCTGCGGTGAATATGTTACTGGACTTTGTACACACCGCCCGTCACATCAGGGAAGTTGATTATTTTTAAAATAATTTTTAATTATTTAATATTATTATGTAATTTTTTAATTATAATAATTTATAATTTATATTAAATAAATTAAAATTCCTAAAAAGTAATTAGTAACTTTGATGAAGTCGTAACAAGGTAGTCGTAGGGGAACCTGTGTCTGGAAGAGATCTTTAAACATTCTTAAATTAATTTTCAAAAATATAAGGAAAATAGTTTAATTGGTAAAATCATAGTCTCCAAAATTATTGTTATGGGTTCAAGTCCCATTTTTCCTGTTTTATTAAATTATTATAAATCAAAAAATTTTATAATATCTGAAATTAATTAAATTCAAGTTATAAAAATAAAATTTTATTTAAAATACTTTTTAACAAAAGGGAATTTAAATTTAGATTTATAATAATTTAATAAATTAAATAGAAATTTTAAAAAAATTTAAAAGATTTAATAAGATTATGCAAAAAAAATTAAAAATTTTATTTTTATTCTTAAGTATAAGCATTTTTATCTTATACTTACATAACGTTTTACCTTATATTAATTTAAAAATTATATTTTTATTATTAAAAAACAGAATTAATATCTTTACTCTATGTATAGATGATGACCACTTTCATCCACGTTATATATCGAGTGGGGATTTTAATTTATTAATTATGGAATTATCAGAAGATTTTTCTTAAAAAAAAATTATAACAAGTTAATTTAAAATAGATGTAAAAAAAAATTATAACAAGTTAATTTAAAATAGATGTAAAAAAAATTATAACAAGTTAATTTAAAATAGATGTAAAAAAAAATTAAAGAGGGATTGTTTTTTTTTTAAAAAAAATGCATTAATATTCTTATAAATATCAAATTACAGTATAAAAGAGATTTATATCATAAAAGAGATTTATATCAATAAAATTTTTTAATTTTAAATATACAATGTTTTAATAGAAATTATTTTTTAAAAATTTTATATTCTTTAAGAAAAAATATTTTATTAGGTTTTCTAAATATAAATAATACTATTTATATTTTTTTTGAATTAAAAAATTCAACAATATTTAATTTTGTATATATTAAAAAAAAATCAACAATATTATGACAATAACAAATTATATAAATAATCAATTTACTTTTTTAGATATGGCAGAACCTTGGCAATTAGGTTTTCAAGATCCAGCAACTCCAGTTATGGAAGGTATTATTAACTTTCACCATGATTTAATGTTTTTTTTAATTATGATTACTGTATTTGTTTGTTGGATGTTATTTAGAGTTATTACTCTTTTTGATGAAAAAAAAAATAAAATACCATCAACTGTTGTACATGGAGCTACTATAGAAATTATTTGGACTTCAATTCCAGCTTTAATTTTATTAACAGTTGCAGTTCCTTCTTTCGCGTTATTATATTCAATGGATGAAGTAATTGACCCAATTATTACTTTAAAAGTAATTGGTAGTCAATGGTATTGGAGTTATGAATATTCAGATAATTTAGAATTTTCAGATGAACCTTTAATTTTTGATAGTTATATGGTACAAGAAGATGATTTAGCTATTGGTCAATTTAGACTTTTAGAAGTGGATAATCGTGTAGTAGTTCCAACTAATAGTCATATTAGAATATTAATTACTGCATCGGATGTATTACATTCATGGGCTATACCATCATTAGGTATAAAATTAGATGCTTGTCCAGGTCGTTTAAATCAAACTTCGATGTTTATTAAAAGAGAGGGTGTTTTTTATGGACAATGTAGTGAAATTTGTGGAGTAAATCATGGATTTATGCCTATTGTTATAGAAGCAGTATCATTAGAAGATTATTTAACTTGGTTAAAAAATAAAATTAATTTTGATTTTAATGTATAATAAGTAAAAACATATATGATATTTAAAATCATTGGTATAATTTTTATAGTAATATTATTATTTACAGATATTAAACAAATAATTAACAAAATTAAGCAATTTTTACATAAATAATGGAAATTAAAAAAGCCAACGCTTTTTTTAATAAAAATATAAATAATTTTGCATTTAAAATAAATTAAAAAAAATATTCAAAAATGAATTTTCAAAATATAAATAAATGGTCAACAAGATGGCTTTTTTCAACAAATCATAAAGATATTGGAACTTTATATTTAATTTTTAGTGCTTTTGCTGGTGTTGTTGGTACAACATTTTCTCTTTTAATTAGAATGGAATTAGCACAACCAGGTAATCAAATTTTTATGGGAAATCATCAATTATATAATGTTGTTGTTACCGCACATGCTTTTATTATGGTTTTCTTTTTAGTTATGCCTGCTTTAATCGGTGGTTTTGGTAATTGGTTTGTTCCTTTAATGATAGGTGCTCCTGATATGGCTTTTCCTCGTATGAATAATATTAGTTTTTGGTTATTACCTCCTTCTTTATTATTATTAGTTTCTTCAGCTATCGTTGAATCTGGGGCTGGTACTGGTTGGACAGTTTATCCACCATTATCTAGTGTTCAAGCACATTCAGGACCTTCTGTAGATTTAGCTATTTTTAGTTTACATTTATCAGGTATTTCTTCTTTATTAGGTGCTATTAATTTTATTTCAACAATTTATAATATGAGAGCTCCTGGTTTAAGTTTTCATAGACTACCTTTATTTGTATGGTCTATATTAATTACTGCATTTCTTTTATTATTAACTTTACCTGTACTAGCTGGGGCAATTACTATGTTACTAACTGATAGAAATTTAAACACTTCATTTTATGATCCATCAGGTGGAGGTGATCCAGTATTATATCAACATTTATTTTGGTTTTTTGGTCATCCAGAGGTTTATGTTTTAATTTTACCAGCATTTGGTATTATTAGTCAAGTTTCTGCATCTTTTGCAAAAAAAAATGTATTTGGTTATTTAGGTATGGTTTATGCTATGTTATCTATAGGTTTACTAGGTTCAATTGTATGGGCGCACCACATGTTTACTGTTGGTTTAGATGTAGATACACGCGCTTACTTTTCAGCAGCTACTATGATTATTGCAGTACCAACGGGTATTAAAATATTTAGTTGGTTAGCAACTTTATGGGGAGGTTCTCTAAAATTTGAAACACCTTTATTATTTGTTTTAGGTTTTATTTTATTATTTGTTATGGGCGGAGTAACTGGTGTAGCTATGTCTAATTCGGGTTTAGATATTGCATTACATGATACCTATTATATTGTGGGGCATTTTCATTATGTATTATCTATGGGTGCTGTTTTTGGTATATTTACTGGATTTTATTTTTGGATTGGAAAAATTTCTGGTCGTAGATATCCTGAAATTTTAGGACAAATCCATTTTTGGTTATTTTTTATTGGGGTAAATGTTACTTTTTTTCCAATGCATTTTTTAGGTTTAGCAGGTATGCCTAGAAGAATCCCTGATTTTCCTGATGCTATGAGTGGTTGGAATGCTGTAAGTAGTTTTGGTTCTTATATTTCATTTTTTTCAGCTTTATTCTTTTTTTACATTGTATATGTAACATTAGTTCACGGTAAAAAAATTGAAAATTAAAAATATAAATAATAGAATTCAGATTTTAAATAAAATAGCACAAATTTAATATACTTATAATTTAAGATCGTAGTATTAAATTATAATATTAAAAAAATATATTCTTTAAGATATTTTAAATAATTAAAAAATTAATAATATATTTATGTTATTACAAGCTTCTAAATTTTTAGGTGCAGGATTAGCTACTTTAGGATTAATTGGTGCTGGTATCGGTATCGGTAATGTTTTTGGTTCTTTAATTATAGGTATTTCAAGAAATCCTTCTTTACAACAAGAATTAATGAGAACTGCTATTTTAGGTTTTGCTTTAACTGAAGCAATTGCTTTATTCTGTTTAATGATGGCTTTTTTAATTTTATTTGCTTTTTAATTAAAATTAAATCCTACAAAATATAATAAAAATTTATTTTTATTATATTTTTAACTTGTTACGTAATTATTTATAGTAAATATCTAAATAATTTAAAAAAAAAATATTTATTTTTTAATAATATATAAAAATTTAATATTTATAATTATTTTTAATTTATGAAAATTTTAAAAAAATTTAGTCAATATTTATTACAAATTTTACCTATAATAAATTATACTTTATATAAAAATGAATTATGTATTAATATTTCTTCAGATAAATTAATTCCTATTTTATTTTTTTTTAAAAATCATACAAATACACAATTTAAAGTATTATCTGAAATTTGTGCTGTTGATTATATTAATAAAGAAAAACGTTTTGAAATTATTTATAATTTATTAAGTATACGTTTTAATAGTCGTTTAAAAATTAAAATTACAATTAATGAATTACAACCTATAAATTCTATTATTAAAATATATAGAGCTTCAAATTGGTGTGAAAGAGAGGTTTGGGATATGTTTGGTATTTTTTTTTTAAATCATCCAGATTTAAGAAGAATTTTAACTGATTATGGTTTTGAAGGACATCCTTTACGTAAAGATTTCCCTTTAAGTGGTTTTTTAGAAGTTTTTTATAATGAATTAAAAAAAAGAGTTGTTTATGAACCTATTAATTTATCACAACAATATAGAGTATTTGAATTTAATAATCCTTGGGATAAAAAAATAAATATATAATATCTTATTTATTAAATTTATTAATTATTTTCGTTTTTAGGTAATTTTTCATTTCATATTATGAGATGGAACAAAAAATCATTATTTGCAGTTATTAATAATCATTTAATAGATTATCCTACTCCTATTAATTTAAATTATTTTTTTGGATTCGGTTCGTTAGCCGGTATTATGTTAGTAGTACAAATTTTAACTGGTATTTTTTTAGCAATGCATTATACACCACATATTGATTTAGCTTTTAATAGTGTTGAACATATTATGAGAGATGTTAATAATGGTTGGTTAATTAGATATACACATGCAAATGGAGCTTCTTTTTTTTTTATTGTAGTATACCTACATATTTTTAGAGGTTTATATTATGGTTCTTATATAACACCGAGAGAAGCTATATGGTGCTCAGGTGTAATTATTTTTATTTTAATGATGGCTACTGCTTTTATGGGTTATGTTTTACCTTGGGGACAAATGAGTTTTTGGGGTGCAACTGTTATTACTAATTTATTTTCTGCAATCCCTTTAATAGGTAAAGATATTGTTGATTGGTTATGGGGAGGTTTTGCTGTTGATAATCCAACATTAAATCGTTTTTTTAGTTTACATTTTACTCTTCCTTTTATAATAGTAGGTGCTGTATTAGTTCACTTAATTTTATTACATGAAGTTGGTTCTAATAATCCATTAGGTATTACATTAAAAACTGAAAATATACCTTTTTACCCTTATTTTTATACAAAAGATTTATTCGGTTTAATGGTTTTATTTTTAGTTTTTTTTATTTTTGTTTTTTATTATCCAAATACTTTAGGTCATCCAGATAATTATATTGAAGCAAATCCAATGAAAACACCTTTACATATTGTTCCTGAATGGTATTTCTTACCTTTTTATGCAATTTTAAGATCTATTCCTAATAAAATTGGTGGAGTTGTTGCAATGTTTGGTTCATTAATAATTTTATTAACTATACCTTTTACAAACTCATCTGAAATTAGAAGTACAGCTTTTAGACCTATTTTTAAAGTTTGTTATTGGTTATTAGTTATAGCTTTCTTAATATTAGGTTGGATTGGACAATGTCCAGTTGAATATCCTTATACTGAAATTGGTATTATAAGCATGATTTATTATTTTTTTTTTTTTATCATAATTATACCATTTTTAGGTAAATTTGAAGCATATTTAGTACGTTATAGTATTAATAAATAATTTAATTTTATTTATAAGTAATATAATAATAAATTACTTATAAATAAAATTAACAACATTAATTAAATTAAATATATCAAATTAAAATTATGCATAATAAAAAAAATATTGTTTAATATTTTTTTATTATTTAGTAATAAAATTATTAGTAAAATCGATAGCTAAAGTATTTAATTTTTTATCTAATTCTTTTGAAATTTCTTTTTTTGTTAAAATTTCTTCTAAAATATCAGAATGATTATTTTGAATAAAGTTTAACCAATTAGTTTCAAAAATTAAAATTTTATCTACAGCAATTTTATCTAAGAAACCTCGTACACCTAAATAAATAATTACAATTTGATCTTCAACAGATAAAGGTATATTTAAACCTTGTTTTAACATTTCTGTTAATCTAACCCCTCTATTTAATTGTTGTTGAGTAGTTGCATCTAAATCAGAACCAAATTGTGCAAAAGCTTGTACTTCTCTAAATTGTGCTAATTCTAATTTCATAGTACCTGCTATTTGTTTCATAGCTTTAATTTGAGCTGCAGAACCTACACGACTTACAGATAAACCAACACTAATTGCAGGTCTTTGACCTTCATTAAATAATTCAGTTTCTAAAAAAATTTGTCCATCAGTAATTGAAATAACATTAGTTGGGATATATGCAGAAACATCTCCTGCTTGTGTTTCGATAATAGGTAAAGCTGTTAAAGAACCACCACCTATTTTTCTATTCATTTTAGCAGCTCTTTCTAATAAACGAGAGTGTAAATAAAATACATCACCTGGGTAAGCTTCTCGACCTGGAGGTCTTCTTAATAATAAAGACATTTGTCTATAAGCTACAGCTTGTTTTGATAAATCATCATAAAAAATAACAGCATGTTTTCCATTATCTCTAAAATATTCACCTAAAGCACAACCAGTATAAGGTGCTAAATATTGTAAAGGTGCCGAATCAGAAGCAGTAGCTGCTACAATAACAGAAAAAAACATTGCATTTTTTTCTTCTAAAGTTTTAGTTAATTCAGCAATTGTTGATCTTTTTTGACCTACACCTACGTAAATACAGTATAATTGATTATTTGTATCTTTTTTTAAATGAGGTTCTCTTTGATTAATTATAGTATCAATAGCAATAGAAGTTTTTCCGGTTTGTCTATCACCAATAATTAATTCCCTTTGTCCTCTACCGATAGGAATTAAACTATCTACAGCTTTTAAACCTGTTTGTACAGGTTCTTTAACACTTTCTCTAGGCATAATACCGGGAGCTTTAACTTCTACTCTACTTTCTAATTTACTATTAATTTGACCTTTACCGTCAATAGGTTGTCCTAAAGCATCTACTACTCTACCTAATACTTCTGGTCCTACAGGAACACTAACAATAGATCCGGTTCTTTTTACAAAATTACCTTCTTGAATTTCTCTATCATTACTAAAAACAACAACACCAACAACATCAGGTTCTAAATTTAAAGCCATTCCCTTAATACTACCATTATTAAATTCAACCATTTCACCGGCTTGAATTTTAGTTAAACCATAACATCTAGCAATACCATCGCTCATTGAAAGAACAATACCTGTTTCTTGTAAACTTTTTTCATCTTTATATTTTTTAATATTTGATTCCAATATATATGATAATTCAATAGCCATATAGGTTATTAAACTATCATATTATAAAATAATTATAAAAATTTATAATTATTAAAAAATATATTAAATATATATTTTTATACCCTTTACGAGAATTGAACTCGTATCTTTGCCGTGAAAAGGCAATGTCCTAACCATTAGACTAAAAGGGCTTTTATTAAATAAAATAAAAATATTTTATTTAATAAAAATAAGAAAAATCGATATGTATTAAAATTTTAGATACACTTTCATGCAAACAACTTTCAAAAATTTTAGGATATAAACCTAATAAAAAGATATTTGCAATTAATATTAAATGTATTAAAAATTCACGATAAGTTAAATCATAATAAATTTTTAAATAAATATTTTGAATATTACCGTAACAAATTCGATTATAAAATAATAAAGAATAAATACAACCTAAAAACATACCAATTGTTGCGAAAACAGCTGTTGTAGTATTATCTTCAAAAATACCTGTTAAAATAAGAATTTCCCCAACAAAACTACTTGAACCTGGAATAGACATATTTGCTAATACATAAATAAATAATGCAATACAAAATAAAGGCATTGTATGTGCTAAACCGCCGTAATAATTAATAAAACGTGTATGATATCTATCATATAAACATCCAATTGAAAAAAATAAACCACTTGATACTAATCCGTGACTAATCATCTGAATAATACTACCCTCTAAACCTTGAATAGTTAAAGAAAATATACCTAAAATAATAAAATTCATATGAGCAACTGAAGCATAAGCAATAATACGTTTTAAATCTGTTTGTCTTATAGCTGTTAATGAAGCATAAATAACGGATATTAAACATAATACTAAAATATAAGGTGTAAAATATAAAGTCGCTTTCGGGAATAAAGGAACTAAAAATCTTATCATACCATATGATCCTAATTTTAATAAAATACCAGCTAATAATACAGACCCTGCTGTAGGTGCCTCAACATGAGCTTCAGGTAACCAAACATGAAACGGTAACATTGGAACTTTAACAGCAAATGATAAAAAAAAAGCTAAGAAATATAATTTTTCATATGAAAAATTAAAATTACTATAATATAATATTTGATAATCTGTAGTACCAACAGTTAAAAATAAATGAATAATAGCTATAAACATAAATAATGAACCTGCTAATGTATACATAAAAAATAAATATGAAGCTTTAATTCTACGTTCTCTTGATCCCCAAATACCAATAATTAAAAACATTGGAATTAATACACTTTCAAAGAAAATATAAAAAATAAGGATATCTAATACACTAAATGAAATAATTAAACAAAATTCTAAAATAAAATATAAAATAAAATATTCTTTTATATTTTTTGTAATAATTTCATAGCTTATTAACATACATATTGGGATCAAGAATGTTGTTAAAATTATAAAAAATAATGAAATACCGTCAAGACCTAAATAAAAATTAATATTAAATTGACTAATCCACTCTATTTTAAATAAATATTGAAAATTAGAAGTTGATTTATCAAATAAAATCCATAAAGGTAATGACATTAAAAAAATGAAAAAAGACATAAAAATACTAAAATTTTTTATAAATTTTTCATTTTTTACAAAAGATAATATAATAACTGCAATCAATGGCAAAATAAGTAAAAAAATTAATATAAACTTATTAAACATAAAAATTTAAATAAATAAAATGGGCGAAAAATGGGACTTGAACCCATAACACTTAGACCCACAATCTAACACTCTACCTTTAAGTTATAATCGCCTTTTTAAATTTTTCTTAAATAATATATAAAATTTAAAAAAGGTTGAATTACTAAATTATTTAAAGGTGGATAATTTTGAGATATTATTTGTTTTAATTTTAAATTTGAATAAATATTATTTTGAATATTTAAATAAATTAATTCAAGTTTTTTAAAAGAAGTTAAATTTTTTATTAAATTTAAATCTTTATCTCCATATATTACTAAAATAGAACCTTGTCCTTTTAATTTTGAAAAAATATGAGTAGTTAAGTTTTGTTTTAAGATTAAAGATTTATAATCTAATTTCTTAAGAATTTTTTTTAAAGATATTATTTCGTTAATATTTAAATCATTATAACGAAATATATATATATATTTATAAGTTTGTTTAATTTTTTGTAATTGATTTAATTTATATTTTTTAAAAAATTTAATTTTTTGTTTTAACATATTTTTTAATTAACGATCAATTTCACCAAATACAACATCTAAAGTACCTATAATTGTAACAACATCAGCAATCATATGATTTTTAGCTAAAAAATCTAATGCTTGTAAATGTAAAAATCCTGGTGATTTTATTTTACATCTATAAGGTTTATTTGTGCCATCAGATACTAAATAAACACCATACTCACCTTTAGGTGCTTCAATTACAGTATAAGTTTCTCCACTATTTATACTAATATTTTCAGAATAATATTTAAAATGATGTATTAAAGATTCCATTGAATTTTTAATTTGAATTCGATTTGGATTAGTGATTTTTTTATCATCTAATTTTATAGGACCATTAGGAATTTTATTAAGTATTTGTAAAATAATTCGAATAGATTGTCGCATTTCTTCAATTCTAATTAAATAACGATCATAACAATCACCATTTGTACCAACAGGTATATCAAAGTCTAATTGATCATAAATTTCGTAAGGTTGAGTTTTACGTAAATCCCATGAAATTCCAGATCCACGTAACATTACTCCACTAAAACCTAAATTTAAAGCATCTTTAGCAGAAACAATACCAATATCAACTAATCTTTGTTTCCAAATTCTATTATTAGTTAACATCTCCTCAATTTCATCTAATCGGGTATTAAATTGATCACAAAATATATAGATATCATTTAATAATCCTTTAGGTAAATCTTGATTAACCCCACCTGGTCTAAAATAAGCTGCATGCATACGTGCACCTGAAACTCTTTCATAAAATTCCATTAATTTTTCACGTTCTTCAAATCCCCAAAAATAAGGTGTCATAGCTCCTACATCTAAAGCATGACAACAAACAGCTAATAAATGGTTTAAAATACGTGTTATTTCAGAAAATAAAACTCGAATATATTGAGCTCTTAAAGGGATATCGCAATTTAATAATTTTTCAATAGCTAAAACATAAGCATGTTCTTGACACATCATTGAAACATAATCTAATCTATCGAAATAAGGTAAAGCTTGTAAATAATTTTTATATTCTATTAATTTTTCAGTACCTCTATGTAATAAACCTATATGCGAATCAGCTTTTTGAACTACTTCACCATTTAATTCTAAGATTAAACGTAAAACACCGTGCGCAGCTGGGTGTTGTGGTCCGAAATTTATAGAAAAATTTTTAATTTTTTTTAATGACATTTTTATTTATTAATTTTTTTAATCAAAAAAAATATTTATAAATTAATTTTTATATAAATATATAGCATATATAGTAAGTAAATATTTTAAAAATATTTATTTCTCTTATCACATTATGATTTTTCAAGAAATTTTCAATAATAATTTTGAAATTATTATTCCTGAATTTTTTTTAACAACTATTTTATTAATTTTATTATTATTTGGAGTTTTTTATAAAAAAAATCAAAATATGCAAAAAATTTTGATTATAAAAAATATTACTACTATAATAATATATTTATTATTAATTCTTTTAATATTAACATTAAATATAACAAATATTTCAAATAATATATTAAATGGTGTATTAATTATTAATAATTTTACACAATTTATTAAAGTAATTTTAATTTTATCAACAATTGTTTGTTTTTTAATACAACAAAAATATTTAATACAACAAAAAATAAATGCATATGAAATTAATATATTAATGTTAATATCATTATTAGGTTTAATGTTATTAGTATCGACAAATCATTTAATTACTTTGTATTTAGCAATAGAATTACAAAGTTTAAGTTTTTATATTTTAACATCTACACAAAAAAAATCAATATTATCTATTGAGGCTGGATTAAAATATTTTATTTTAGGATCAATTGCTTCAGGTTTTATATTATTTGGTTCTTCAATAATTTATGCTATTACAGGTTCCTTAAATTTTAATAATATTTTTTTAATATTATCAAATATAAATTTTTTAGAAAATATTAATATTTTAATAAGTTTATCTTATGGATTAATCTTTATTTTAGTTGGTATTTTATTTAAATTAGGAGCTTCGCCTTTTCATTTTTGGTTACCTGATGTTTATGAAGGTGCTCCTAATAATATTTCTAGTTTTTTTGCTATTGTTCCTAAAATAGCTTTTATTGGTATTTTAATTCGTTTATTTTTTGAAATTTTTTTTTATATTTCATATTTTTTTGAAATTTTTTTTTATATTATTTCATTTTTATCTATGTTAATAGGTGCATTATCTGCATTACAACAAAAAAAAATTAAAAGATTATTAGCTTATAGTTCTATCAGTCATGTAGGTTTTATTTTAATAGGATTTACTTCAAATATGTTAAATAATATTCCATTTATTTTATTATATGTTTTTATTTATATTATAACAAGTATTAATTTATGGACTTCATATTTATCTTTAAATATAAATCATAAACCAATTAAATATTTAACAGATTTATCAAATATACATACTATTAATAAATTAATTGCTATTATTATTATTATAAATATTTTTTCATTAGCAGGTATACCACCATTAGCAGGTTTTTTTTCAAAATTATTTATATTTTTTTCAGCTATTAAAAATAATTATTTTAGTTTAGTTTTTTTTGGTATTTTAATAAGTGTTTTAAGTTCTTTTTATTATCTAAAAATAATTAAAATTATTTATTTTGAAAAAATATTAAGAAAAATGTATATATCAAAAATAAATAAAATGCAAAGTATAGTGTTAATTATTAATACTCAATTTATTTTATTTTTATTTATTTCCCCTAATATTATATTAGTAAATTTAAACAAAATTTATTTATATTTATTAATATAATATTTAGTCTGGATAGCTCAGTTGGTTAGAGTAAAAGACTGAAAATCTTTGTGTCGGTGGTTCAAATCCACCTCCAGACAATTTTTATTATTAAAAATATGTATCTTTTAAGAATAACTTTTAAATCATTTCAAAAAATAAAACAACTTAAACAAAATTTATTAAAGTTAAAAAATATTAATAAATTAAAAAATATTCAAATACATGGAATTTTTCAAACAAAAAGTAAAAATAAAATTTTTACTTTATTAAGATCACCTCATGTTAATAAAAAATCACGTGAACATTTTATAATTAAAAATTATACACCAAAAATTGATATAAAATTTAAAAATATTTTTCAATTATTAAATTTTTTAATTTTAATTAAAAAATTTTTATCAAAAAATACATTAATCAATATTAAAATTATAAAAAAAAATTAAAGTTATGCTTATAGCTTAATTGGATAAAGCGTTAGATTGCGGATCTATAAAATGAAAGTTCGAGTCTTTCTAAGCATATATTTTATTTTGAAGTATAGCCAAGTGGTAAGGCCTCCGTTTTTGGTACGGAAAATCAAAGGTTCGAATCCTTTTACTTCAAAGGGCCTATAACTCAGTTGGTTAGAGTATACGCCTGATAAGTGTAAAGTCAGTAGTTCAAATCTACTTAGGCCCATAGAATAATTAGCTCAATTGGTAGAGTATTTCGTTTACACCGAAAATGTTAGCGGTTCGAGTCCGTTATTATTCAATTATTAGAAAATAATATGTCAACAATTAATCAATTATTTTTAAAAAAACAAAAACGTTTAGAAAAAAAAAAAAGAAACAAAAGCCCAGCTTTAAAACAATGTCCTCAACGTAAAGGTATTTGTTTAAAAGTTTATAATACAACCCCCAAAAAACCGAATTCAGCTATGCGTAAAGTAGCAAAAGTCCACTTATCTAGCAGATATACAATAATTACATATATTCCAGGTATAGGACATACTTTACAAGAGCATTCAATTGTATTAATTAGGGGTGGTCGGGTAAAAGATTTACCTGGAGTAAAATATCATGTAATTCGAGGTAAATATGATTTATTGGGTATTTATTCACGCAAAACATCAAGATCAAAATATGGAACTAAAATACGAAGAGTATAAAATAAAAAAATTATTTATAAATATGTTATTAAAAAAAGGTAAAAAAACCTGTTCAGAAAATATATTTAAAAATATTTTAATTAATTTAAAAAAAACTACAAAACAAAAACCTAATTTTATTTTATTTAAATCAATTGATAATTTATTACCTAAATTAAAAGCTATTAGTATCCCTAATAAAAAAAGAAATAAAAAAAAAAAAAAAAATCGTTATTTTTTAATGCTTTTAAATGAAGATAAACAAATTAAAAAATCAGTATCTTGGTTACTTTTAAATACAAATTTAAAAAATTTAACAAGTGAAATTATTCAAACTTCAAAAAATAAAAGTAAAACAATTAATACAAAAAAACAATATTATAAAAATATTAAAAAATTAAAATTTAATCTTATTTTTGATTAAATTATTAAAATTATTTATCAATAAATAATTAATTATTACAAATTCTTAAATTATTATGAAAAATTATTATTATATTAATAAAAAAAATTTACAAATTGAAACAACAACAACAAATGATTCTAATATCAATAAATTTCAAAATGATTTAAAATTTTTAAAAGAAATCACACAAAATACACAGAATACACAAAATCACCCTTACCATTTAGTAGATCCAAGTCCATGGCCTTTTGTTATTTCATTTGGGCTTTTTTTTTTAACTTTTGGTGGTGCTATGTATTTCCATGGTTATATAGGTAGTAATTTTTTAACTTTAACAGGTTTTTTAATGGTTATTTTAACTATGTATACATGGTTTCGTGATATAGTTAGAGAAGCTGTATATGAAGGTCAACATACAAAACAAGTACAATTAGGTTTAAGAAATGGTATGCTTTTATTTATTTTTAGTGAATTACTATTTTTTATTAGTTTTTTTTGGGCTTTTTTCCATTCTGCTTTAGCACCAACCCCAGAGATTGGGTCGTTATGGCCACCATTAGGTATTGAGACTGTTAATGCTTGGGGTATTCCTTTATTAAATACTATAATTTTATTATCATCAGGAGCAACAATTACATGGGCACATCACTCTATTGTATTCGGTGATAGAAAAAATGCAATTTTAAGTTTAATTATTACTATTTTATTAGCTTTTTTTTTTTCTTTAATTCAAGCATATGAATATATTGAAAGTACTTTTTCAATTTCTGATAGTATTTATGGTACTACTTTTTTTTTATTAACAGGTTTTCATGGTATACATGTTATTGTAGGTACTATTTTTATTATAGTAAGTACTTTAAGATTAATTAATCATCATTTTACAAAACAGCACCATTTTGGTTTTGAAGCTGCTGCATGGTATTGGCATTTTGTTGATGTTGTTTGGTTATTTTTATTTGTCGCTGTTTACTGGTGGGGTGGTAATTAATTTATATTTAATAAATTAAAAATCTTTATGTTTAGTCCTTTAGAACAATTTGAAATTTTACCTATTTTTCAAATACCTTTTGTATTTACTAACGCTTCTTTAATCTTAATAATAAGTTTAAGTTATTTATATATTTTTACATGTATAAAAACTAAATTTATTCCAACACGTTTTCAACAAATTTTTGAAATGATTTTTAATGTTACTATTGAATTAACTTATTCAAGTATTGGTAAAGCGGGTAAATATTTTGTTTCATTAATTTTTGTTGTTTTTTTTTTTATTTTATTATGTAATTTAATTGGAATGGTTCCGTACAGTTTTACTGTGACTAGTCATTTAATTATTACTTTTACTTTAGCATTAATTATTTATTTAGGTTTTAACATAATTGGTATAAAAAAACATAAATTAAATTTTTTAAATTTATTATTACCTAGTGGTGCAAGTATAGCATTAGTTCCTATTTTAGTACCTATTGAATTAGTTTCATATATTTTTCGTGTTATTAGTTTACCGGTACGATTATTTGCAAATATGATGGCTGGACATACTTTATTAAAAGTAATTGCAGGATTTGCTTGGACTATGTTAAATGTTAATAGTTTTATTTTTATAGCACATTTTATTCCTTTAATAATTATTGTTTTATTAGTTGGTTTGGAAATAGCCGTAGCTTTAATTCAAGCATATGTTTTTACTATTTTAACATGTATGTATATTAATGATGCATTAAATTTACATTAATGAAATATTCAAATAAAATATAATATTTTTGGAAAAGTAGCTCAGTTGGTTAGAGTGGTAGCTTGTCACGCTATAGGTCGCGGGTTCGAGTCCCGTTTTTTCCGTTTAATTATATTATATCTTAAAAAATTTTTATAAATATGTTATTAAATTATTCAAATATTTTTATATTTTTAGTATTAAGTTTATTTTTATCTATTTTAATTTTCATTTTATCTTTTGGATTAATTAAACAAAAAGATGATTTAGAAAAGTTAACAGCTTATGAATGTGGATTTAATCCTTATGATAATGCTAGAAAAGTTTTTGATGTAAAATTTTATTTAGTAGCTATTCTTTTTATTATTTTCGATTTAGAAGCTGTTTTTGTTTTTCCTTGGGTTTTAACTTTAAGTTCAAATTTTTCATGGGGATTTTGGACTATGATTGAATTTTTAGTTGAATTAGTTATAGGTTTTATTTATATTTGGTGTAGTGATGCTTTAGAATGGTAAATTGAAAAAATATAAATAAAATTTATTGTTATTATTTTAATAAATTCAATAATTTGGATTTATTAAAAAATTAAATAAATAAATATTTTATAAAAAAAGATATATTAAATATTTAAAAATTTAAATATATTAAATATTTAATATATCTTTTTTTATAAAATATTTATTTATTTAAGTAGAAATATTTTCGAATATTTTAAATTTATTTTATTTTAATATGTTATTATTAATTTTAATTTTTTTACCTTTTTTAGGTTCAGTAGCAGCTGGACTATTTGGTTTTTATATTGGTCGTAAAGGTTCTGTATTTATAACTACGTTAACAACTTTTTTAAGTTGTATTTTTTCATTAATTATTATATATAATTCAATTACTAATGAATATGAATATATTATTTATATTTCAAATTGGATTAATAGTGGTTTATTTAATTGTAATTGGTGTTTTTTATTTGACAGTTTAACTATGATAATGTTAGTTGTTGTAACTAGTATTTCAACTTTAGTTCATTTATATTCATCACAATATATGGCCCATGATCCACATTTATCAAGATTTATGTCATATTTATCATTATTTACTTTTTTTATGATTATATTAGTTACTGGTGATAATTTTATGCAAATGTTTGTTGGATGGGAAGGTGTTGGTTTTTGTTCTTATTTATTAATTAATTTTTGGTTTACAAGATTACAAGCAAATAAAGCAGCTATTAAAGCAATGTTAGTTAATAAAATTAGTGATTTAATTTTACTATTAGGGGTATTAACTATTTTTTATAATATAAGAACAATTGAATATTTTAGTACTTTTGCTGCCATTTCTATTGTAAAAGATTTTAAATTTATTTTTTTTAATTATATTTTAAGTATTATTGATGTAGCTTGTATTTTAATTTTTATAGGAGCAATGGGTAAATCGGCTCAAATTTTTTTACATTTATGGCTACCTGATGCTATGGAAGGTCCTACACCTGTTTCTGCTTTAATACATGCAGCAACAATGGTAACAGCTGGTGTATATTTAACAGCACGTTGTTCACCTATGTTTGAGTATTCAATGTTTTCTTTAAAAATAATTACAATTATAGGTGCTTCTACTGCTTTTTTTGCAAGTACTGTCGGATTAGTACAAAATGATTTTAAAAAAATAGTCGCTTATTCTACTTGTAGTCAATTAGGTTATATGTTTTTTGCTTGTGGATTATCAAATTACCCTTTAGCAATTTTCCATTTATCAAATCATGCTTATTTTAAAGCTTTATTATTTCTATGTTCTGGTGCAGTAATTCATGCAATGGGTGATGAGCAAGATATTAGAAAAATGGGGGGTTTAAGACGTATCCTACCTTTTACTTATATAATGTTTTTAATAGGTTCATTATCATTAATGGGTTTCCCTTTTTTAACTGGATTTTATTCTAAAGACTTAATTTTAGAAGTAGCTTTTGCTAGTTTTAGTGAAACAGGTCATTTTGCTTATTGGTTAGGTACAATAGGTGCTTTTTTTACTGCATTTTATTCTACTCGTTTATTATTTTTTGCTTTTTTAAGTGAAACGAATGCTTATAAAAATATCATTAAAAATGCTCATGATGTTCCTTTAGAAATGGGAATTCCTTTAGGTTTATTAGCTTTTGGTAGTATTTTTATTGGTTATATTTCTAAAGATATGTTTGTAGGTTTAGGTTCAGATTTTTGGAATAATTCAATTTATATAAATCCATTCAATAATCAAATGATTGATGCTGAATTTTTACCTACTTTTTTTAAATTATTACCAGTTATTTTAAGTTTTTGTGGTTTATTTGGCGCTTTTTATTTATATTTTTTTAAATTTAAATTTTTATATAATTTAAAAATTTCAGAATATGGTCTTTATTTTTATAACTTTTTAAATAGAAAATGGTATTTTGATAAAATTTATTATGAATTTATTAATCAATATATTTTAAAAATTGGTTATAATGTTACATATAAAATGATTGATAAAGGTTTAATTGAAATGTGCGGTCCTTATGGTTTAACAACAATTTTTTCTTTTTTAAGTCAACAAATAATTTTACTACAAACTGGTTATATTTACCATTATTCTTTATTAATGTTAATTAGTACTATTTTTTTAATAAATATTATTTTCTTTTCTATTATTTATTATTTTAATATTATTACTATTTTATTATTTTTATTTATTTTTTTATTAATTAAATAAAAATAATAAAATATATATCTTTTAAGATAAAATTATATATTTTATGGATTTTGAAACAATTTTTTTTTATACTTTTTCAACTATAGCTTTAACTTCAGCTATATTTGTAATATATTCTACAAATACAATATATTCTGTATTTTTCTTAATATTAGTTTTTATAAATTCGACAGGATTATTATTAATTTCAGAAGTTGAATTTTTATCAATAATGTTAATTATTATTTATGTTGGGGCTATTACTGTGTTATTTTTATTTGTTATTATGATGTTAGATGTTAATATTTTAATTGATAAAAATAAAATAAATAATAATTTTGGTTATTTACCTATTATTTTTTTAATTAGTTTTATTTTTTTTTTAGAAACATTTGTTATGTTTAGTAAAGTTTTTACATCGTATTATCATTTAATAAATAATTCTTTTTTTAATCAAGAAGTAAATACTTTATTTTTTTTTAGAGATAGTATGAAAGGTACTTTTGAAATATTTGTTGATGTAAAACCTTTTTTAAAAAATTTTATTAATCAATTGGATACTATTACAAATATTGAAACCATAGGTCAAATTTTATACAGTTATTATGCTTTTTTTTTTTTAGCTGCAGGTATTATATTATTAATTGCCTTAATAGGTGCAGTAACTTTAACAAAAAAAGAAAAAAAAAAAAATTTTAAACAAAATATTTATAAACAACTTTCAAGAAATTCATTAAAAGCTATTTTTAATGTTAATTCACATAAATTTGTTTAAATAAATAAAACTAAAACAACCTTAACTTAATTGGTAGAGTATTAGCCTTCTAAGCTTTAAAATCTTGGTTCGAGTCCAAGAGGTTGTAAACAGTTTTATTTAAAAAAAAATTTAAATTAATTTTATTAAGTAAAAATAATTAAATATTAAAAAATATAAAAAGAAAATACGTTATTTTACTTTGTATGTCATTATAAATATTTATTAAATATAAAATAAATGATAATATTTTTATTTTATATTTAATAAATATTTATAATGATAATAAATTAATTTTATAAATTGAAATATCTCCATATAATTTAAAAAAAACAATCATAATAGCTAATCCAATAGCAGATTCTGCTGCTGCTACGGTTAAAATTAATAATGAAAAAACTTGTCCTATTATATCATCAATTAAAACTGCAAAATAAATAAAATTTAAATTAATTGATAATAATAATAATTCAATAGACATTAAAATAATTATAATATTTTGTCTATTTAAAATTATACCAAATAATCCTAGACAAAATAAAAAAAAAGTAAAAATAAAATGATTTAAAATACTCATAATTAAATTAACCAATTAAAACTAATTAAAATACCAGCAGTATACAAAAACCAACTTAATGTAAAAGGTAAAAATACTTTCCAACCTAAACGCATTAATTGATCATAACGATATCTCGGTAAAACAGCTCTAGCTACTACAAATAAAACAACAAAAAAACATACTTTAATACTAAACCAAAAAGATCCTGGTAAGAAATTAATAAATTTAATACTAAAAGGAAAAGGTGCTAACCATCCACCTAAAAATAAAATAGTAGTTAAACTACTCATTAATAACATATTCGCATATTCTCCTAAAAAAAATAATGCAAATCCCATTGCTGAATATTCAACATTATAACCCGAAACCAGTTCAGCTTCAGCTTCAGGCAAATCAAAAGGGTGTCTATTTGTTTCTGCTAAACAAGATATAAAAAAAATTAAAAAAATAGGAAAAAGAGGGAAACAATACCAAACAGTTTTTTGTGCTAAAACAATAGAAATTAAATTCAAAGATTTAGCACAGATAATTACTGAAAGAATTGAAAATCCAATAGTTAATTCATATGAAATCATTTGTGCTGTTGATCTTAATGCACCTAAAAATGAATATTTTGAGTTACTTGACCAACCACCAATAATAATACCATAAACACCTAATGATGAAATTGCTAATAAATATAAAATACCTATATTTAATTCAGTAAAAAACATACCAAATCCTAAAGGTATAACAGTCCAACTTAATAAACTTAAAAAAAAAGCTAAAATTGGTGCAAATATAAATAAAATTACATCAGCATTACTTGGTAAAATAGTTTCTTTTACAAATAATTTAAGACCATCAGCTAATGGTTGTAATAATCCAAAAGTACCTACAACATTAGGTCCTCTTCTTCTTTGAATAGAAGCTAATATTTTACGTTCAACTAAAGTAAAATAAGCCACAGCAATTAATAAAGGTAATACTAAAATTAAAAATTTTAAAATTGTGTATATCATAATGATTTTGATTGATTTTTAATAATTTTTTTAGAATTAATTAATATTTTTGAATATTGTTCTAATATATTTGTATAATAATTATTTTTAATCAATGAATCTAAAAAATTAATATTAATTTTTAAATGTTTTTTATTAAAATTAAAATTATTTATAATTTTTAATTTTTTTTTTAATAAATAAGGTAAAATATCTGTAATTTTAAAAAATGAAGTTGATTTTGATTGATTTTTACTTATTAAAAACTTATAAATATTTCTATATATTATAGAATCTTTACGTTGTTCGGTATTTAAGTTTAAAATTTGATCATTTTTTTGAATTAAACCTTCTAAATTAATATACATTCCATTTTTTTCTAAAAAAGTTAATCCAGGTAAAATTAAATTAGAATTTTGTGCATCTTTTGTAAAATGATGTCCTTGATAAATAATAAAATTATTTTTAAACATTTTTAATTTATTTTGTAAATTTGTATTAAATAAATAATATAGATTAAAATTATTTAATGAATTTCGTGGTTTTGGGAAAGTAATTTCCAAAAAATTAATTAAAGAAGTTTGTGAATTAAAAAAATTAATATTATTATTAATAAATGATAAATTTTTTAATTTTGAAAAAATAAACGATCCATTTTTTTGATTTATAATATTTTCACCTAAAATAATTAAAGGTTTTTTTGATTTTTTTAAATCTTTACAAAATAAATGTTTTCCTAATATAATATTTATCAAGGTTTTAAAAGTTAATCCTAAATGTTTTATAGGGTAAGTGAAATTAGTTTTATTACCTATATAAGCTATTTTAAAATTCCCTTTTTTTAAACGATTTATTAGATGAATATTTAAAATAGAACCTTCTTTACGAATATCACTACCAATTATTAAACAAAGATCAGATTCTTCAATAGATTTTAAAGTATTATTAAATAAAAAATTTGAAGTTAAATCTGAATTAATTTTAAAATTTTGATTATTTAAAAAACGTTCATAATTTATATTTAAAATTCCTAATTTATTTAAATTTTTTTTTAATAAAAAAAGTGATTCTAAATCAGTTAAATCACCAATAATACCTTTAATTTTAGAACTATCAGTAGTTATTAATTTTTTATTAATTATATTTAAAGCTTCTAACCATGAAATTCTATGAAAATTATTTTCATCATCTTTTAATAATGGATATTTTAATCGTTGATACTTTAAACTATCGAAAAAATATCTTGTCTTATTTGAAATCCATTCTTTATTAATATTAAAGTTAGTTTTAGGTAAAATACGTACAATTTCGTTATTAAAAATATCAATTTTAATATTTGAACCTATACTGTCTAAAATATCAACACCTTCTTTTTTTTTTAATTCCCATGAACGTGCTTTAAATGTATAAGGTTTTGACGTTAAAGCACCTACAGGACATAAATCAACTAAATTACCAGAAAATTCTGAATTAAAGATTTTTGGATAATAAAAATTAATTTCTGTTTTATTACCACGACCTGTAGTTCCTAAATCATCAATTCCACAAATTTCATTTGCAAAACGAACACAACGTGTACAATGTATACATCTAGTCATAATAGTTTTAATAAAAGGACCACAGTATTTATCTTCTACACTGCGTTTTTTAAAAAAAAAACGACTACGATCAGAACCAAAAATCATAGTTTGATCCTGTAGATCACATTCAGAAGCTTGATCACATATAGGGCAATCTAAAGGATGGTTTATTAGAAGAAATTCTAACACACTTTCACGTGCTTTTTGAACTAAAGGTGTATCAGTAAATATTTTCATATTAGGCATTAAAGGCATAGCACATGAAGCTACTGGTTTAGGTGAATTCTCAATTTCGACTAAACACATTCTACAATTTCCTGCAATTTGTAAATTTTCCTGAAAACAGAATTTAGGAATTTCTATTTTAAAATTATTACAAACTTGTAATACTGTTAAATTTTTATTAACTTTTAATTTTATATTGTTAATATATATAGTAATCATTAATATGATAAAAATTAAATATAATATGAATTTATTTTCACTATAAAGCTATATTTTTTATAAAATATATCTTTATAGAAATTATCAAAGAAGGGATTTGAACCCTTAATGCTTTACAGCTTTACATCCTAAGTGTAACGTGTTTACCAATTTCACCACTTTGATAATAAATAATACCTACTATTGGACTTGAACCAATAACCCTTTAATGGGAACAGATTTTAAATCTATCGTGTTTACCAATTTCACCAAGTAGGCTTGTTATTTTTTTAAATATATGAAAAAAAATAAAATAATAACTTATTTACAATTACATTTATTTGAATTAAAATATAATTTTATTATATTTTTAATTACTTTTTTTTATCTTTTTCTAATTTCATATTATTTTTCAGATCAATTAATATATTTATTAGTTAATAATTTACTTAATAAAAATATGTTAAAATATTTTATCTTTACAAATATTACTGAAATTTTTATTACTAATTTTTTAATAGCAATTTTTATATCAACTTTTATAGTAATTCAATTAAGTATTTTATTAATTTGGTTTTTTTTATCAGAAGGTTTATATAAATTTGAAAATTTTCTTTTTATAAAATTTTATATTTTTTTTATTATATTTAATTTTTTTATAATAAATTTAATTTTCACAAATATTATTCCACATATATGGGATTTTTTATTAAATTTAAATTTTTCAAATTTATATCTTTTAACTATTTATTTTGAACCAAAAATCAATAATTATTTTGATTTTATTTTTTCATCATTTATTTATATATTTATAATATTTATTTATTTTTATTTATTATTTTTTTTTATATTTAATAATATATTTCAACTTAAAATAATTATTAATTTAAGAAAATTTTTTTATTTAAAAATAATAATATTAAGTGCTTTAATTACTCCACCAGATATTTTTAATTTTTTATTAATTTATATTTTATTTATATTAATTTTTGAAATATTTATATATATTTTAATATATTTAAATTATTTTTTTTATAAAATTTAATTTATTTTTATTTAAATTAATATCTGTATCCGTAATAATTCTTTTTCTTTAAAAATTTTTAAATCTAATTGATAATTTTTTAAATACTTAATAGATGTTATTTTTAAAGAAGATCCATTTGTTAAAATAATTTTATTTTTATAGGTAAAAAATTTTTATTTTTATTCATATATTCTAATTTATTTTTTGGCTAGATAACATAATGGTAATGTAAAGGACTGCAAATCCTTTAATGACGGTTCAAATCCGTCTCTAGCTTTTTAAAATTAAAGGATAGAGTGGGATTTGAACCCACGGTATTATTACATACTTCAGTTTTCAAGACTGACACCTTAAACCACTCGATCACCTATCCATTTAAGAAAAAAATTAAGATTAACGTCTTTTTTTTTTTTTTAATCTACAACCATTAAAAGGTTTTGTTGTTTTATCTAAAAGATATCTTATTTTGAAATTTTTTTTTAAATTTTTTAAAACATTATATCTACCTAAACCCGTACCGTGTAAATAAACTTTTAATTTTTTAATTTTTTTAATTTGAAGATATTTATTAATTTTATAAACAATTAATTGAACATTATATGGTGTATTTTTTTTAAATCTTGTTTTTTTTAATGACTTTGTTGACCATTGTTTTAAAATATTTCCATTATAATTTGTTAAACTTATAATAGTATTTTTTAAACTAGCAGTAATATGCAAATTAGCTAAAATTAAAGGATTTTTTTTTTTTAAATTTTTTTTTACTTTATATTTATTTCTAAAATTATATTTAAATTTAGTATTATTCATAGAATGATAATTTTATTTTTTTTTCTTTTTTTGTACCTTAAAAGGACGTTTATTACGTGAAATACGTTTTTGAATAAAAATTTTTTTTATTTTTTTAGACGTTTTTGCATTTGTATGTGTACGTTGTCCCCTAACGGGTAATCCTTGACTTTGTCTAATTCCACGATTACTTTTAATTTCTACTAATTCATTTAATCTTTCAGTTTTAGCTTTTTTTAAAAGATGTTCGACTTTTAAATTTTTGTTAATATAATTAACAAGTCGGTTTACGTGGTTGTTTTTAAGTTTATTAAGGGTGATTTGAGGATTAATTCCTATATTTTTACAAATTTTCTTAGATTGAAATTCATTAATACCATATAATAAGGTTAATGAATATAAAATACTTTTTGAATCTGAAATTGTTTTATTAAAAATATATAACATAATAGATTTTATCTATATACCATATAAAATGATAGAAAAAAAAATAAATCCCATAACACCGTCACAACGTCAAACATTTTTATTGAAAAAAAAGAATTTAACTCGAATTTTTAAAATTAAATCTTTAACAAAAGGTTTTCAACGTGCTAATGGTAAAAATAATCAAGGTAAAATAACAGTAAGACATCGAGGGGGTGGACATAAACGTTTATATAGAATAATTAATTTTAATAGATCTAAAAATATAGAAGGTTATGTTATTAAAATTTTATACGATCCAAACCGTTCAGCAAATATTGCTTATATTAAAAAAGATTCAAAATCATATTTAATTTTAGCACCTGAAGGTTTAAAAATTAATCAATATATAAAAAGTTCATCAGATGCTGAATTAAAAGTAGGTAATGCTTTACCTTTACAAAATATTCCTATCGGTAGTTTAATACATAATATTAGTCTATACCCACACTCAAGAGGTAAATTAATAAGAAGTGCAGGTACATCAGCGCAATTAATTCAAAAAATTAATAATAAATATGCAAGAATTCGTTTAAATTCTGGCGAATTAAAATTAATTTTATTAACTTGTTTTGCTACATTAGGTGTTGTATCTAATATTAATCATAAAAAAATTAAATTAGGAAAAGCCGGACGTTCACGTTGGTTAAATAGAAGACCTTCTGTACGTGGTGTAGCAAAAAATCCTGTTGATCATCCACACGGGGGTGGTGAAGGTAAAACTAGTGGTGGACGTCCTTCTGTAACACCTCAAGGTAAGATAACTAAAGGAAAACCTACACGTAAGAAAAAAAAAAAAAAATTAATTATTCAATAAAATATGTCTAGAAGTAAATATAAAGGTCCTTTTTTTAAAGTTAATTTATTAAAAAAAAAATGGATGAAAATAACTAATAAAAATTTAACAATATTACCTGAATATAGTAATCATTCTGTAAGTGTTTATAATGGTAAAATATTTATTAATTTAGAAATAAATGATAAAATGATTGGCTTCAAATTTGGTGAATTTATTAATACACGAAAAAAACATATATATAAAAAAAAAAAATAAATTATGGGTCAAAAAATTATACCAATTAGTTTAAGATTAAATAAAAAAAAAAATTGGAATTCAAAATGGATTGTTAATGATAATGAATATTCTAATTTATTACATTTTGATTTAGAAATTAAAAAATATTTTGAAAATATTTTTAATTATAAAAATCTAAAATTAATAGATATAAATATAATAAAAACATCTAATAATATTAATGTATATATTTATATACAAAAAAATGCAAAAAAATATTATAAATTATCTTATAATAAATTAATAAATAATTTAAATATATATTATCCTAATAATAATATTAAATTATTTATTAAAAATATTCAATTTTTTGAATTTATTAAATTACGAAAAAATTTAAAAAAAATTTTTGATAAAATCAAAAAAAAAAATAGAATTAATAAAAATGTTAAAAAAATGATTTATAATTTTAGTTATGCTTTTTATACTAAAAATATTAATATTATAACATTCTATATTAAACAAACACTAGAAAGAAAAAAAACACATAAAAAATTTATCAATAATATTGATAATATGCTTCAAGAATTTTTTCAAATGTTTTCAAATTTTATTGGGTATCGTTTACAATTTAAAGGTCGTTTAAATAAATCAAAACGTAAAAAAAAAATGATTTTTCAAAAAGGAAAAATACCTTTAAATACTTTAGAATATGATATTAAATATCATTTTAATGAATTTAAAACTCCTTCAGGTATTTGTAGTATTAAATTATGGATTTTTTTTAAACCTTTAGAAATAAATTTAAATTCTAAATTTTTAAAAAAAAAAATTAAAAAATCTTAATTATGTTATTTCCAAAAAAAACTAAATATAAAAAACAATTTAAAGGTAAACTTGTAGGTAAAACAACAAAAGGTAATAATATTATTTATGGTAAATATGCAATTAAGGTTTTAGAAGAAACTCGTTTAACTTCTAGACAAATAGAAGCAACTCGTAGAATAATTATTCGAAAAATGAAAAGATTAGGATTTCTTTGGATACGAGTTTTTCCGGATACCCCTGTTACTTCAAAACCTACAGAAAATCGTATGGGTAAAGGGAAAGGCGCTGTTTCTTTTTGGGTAGCAAAAGTTAAAAAAGGCCAGATTTTATATGAAATTAGTGGTATTTCATTAGAAAATGCTAAAAAAGTTTTAAAAGCGGGTTCGAATAAATTACCAGTTAAAACAAAATTTATTTATAAATAATCAGGCTTATAGTTTAATTGGTTAGAGCATACCGCTCATAACGGTATAGTTGTAGGTTCAAGTCCTACTAAGCCTAATTAAAAATTTTTATTTTAAATGCAAAAATTAAAAAAACAAAAAATTAATAATTTACTAAATTATCAACAATTTTTAAAAAATAATTATTTAAAAAATAAAAAATTTAGATTAAAAGATATTTTATTTAAAAATCAAATTTTATATAATAATAATAATTTAGAATCATATGTAATTGAATTTAATAATTATGAAAATATTTATTTACCTTTTACTTCAATAAAAATAGATGAAATTTCAACAATTGCTGTAAAATATGAAAATATAATATTATTTAATTATGATTTAACTTATAATATATTACATCAATTTAATAAAATAATGTTCCAATACATATTGAAAAAAAAAGAGAATTCAATAAAAGGACGTTTATTAGGAGGTAATTGGAATAATAAAAAAATCTTTATTTCGATTTTAGGATTTGTTTTTTTTATGAAATCTATTAATTTAAATAATGCTTTAAATTATAAAAAAAAATTTTATTTTAATAAATATAATAAAAAAAGTTTTTATAAAAAAAGAATTAATACTACTAGGTTAATTAATTGTTATAAATTAAAATACTTAAATTTTAAAGTTAATAATTTTAAAAAAACAAAAAAAGAATTTTCAAGACTTTTATACATTCAAACTGTTATTCAAAATCAAAAAATAAAAAATAATAGTTTAAAATAAAAATAAAAGTATTCTTTCAAGAAAAATATATGTTGAAGAAATAAAATTTTAACAATAAATTATGCCACAATTCGATCAATTTTCATTTTTTAATCAAGTTTCATGGTTTTTATTTTTTTTTTTTAATTTTTATTTTTTTGTTACTTATTTTTTTTTACCTAAAATTTGTTACAATTTAAAATTTAGAAAAAAAAAAATAATTTTTGATAATAAAAAAAAAAATCAAATTAATTTTGAAAAAAATAATATTATTTTTTTTTTTAATAATTCTTATAAAATATTTTGTTCTAATTTTAAATTATTTTTTAATAAAAAATTATCAATTTATAAAAAAAATCAAGAAATTAAAATACATAAAACTCCGATTTTTAATATTTTATTAAAACAAAAAATTAATAGTTTTTTAAATCAAAAATTTTTATTATTTAAAAAAATTTTTATAATAGTTAATTAAAAATATAATTAACTTAAAAATAAGTGTATAGCTCAGTTGGTAGAGCACCGGACTTTTAATCCGATGGTCTTGGGTTCAAGTCCCAATACACTTATTAGGGGATATATTTCAACTGGTAGAAAGTATGTTTTGCAAATATAAGGTTATCGGTTCGAATCCGATTATCTCCATAATTATTATATAATTTTATGCAAAAAAAAATTAAAAAAAATATTAAACAACGTTATTTATTTAAAAATTTAGAAAAAAATAGATTAACATTAAAAATTATTTCAAAAAATTTAAATATTCAAAAAGATTTAAGATGGAAATTACAACAAAAATGGTTCTTTTTTCATCAAAATTCATCAATTACTCGAATTAAAAATTTATGTGTTTTAACAGGACGTCCTAAAAGTATTTATCGTTTATTTAAAATCTCGAGAATTCAATTACGTAAATTAGCATCAAAAGGTTTTTTACCTGGTGTTTCAAAATATAGTTGGTAAATTTATTATATATATATGATTATAACAGATACTCTTTCAAATTTATTTTCAAAAATAAAAAATGGTTATTTAGCAAAAAAATCAAAAATAATACAGCACAAATCAAAACAAAGTATAAATATTTTAAATATTTTGGTTAAAGAAGGTTTTATAAAAAGTTATAAAATAAATTCAAAAAATCAATTAGATATCTATTTGAAATATAAAAAAAATAAAGCAGTTATTACTGGTATAAAACGTTTATCTAAACCTGGAAAACGTTTATATATAACTAATAAAGATTTATATAAAAAAAAAACAGGATTTTATATTATTTCAACATCTATAGGTATTTTAACTGATTTACAGGCTAAAAAATTAAATGTAGGGGGTGAATTAATTTGTAAAATTTTTTAAAAAAATATGATTAAAATTTTTAAAAAAAATATTAAATTTAAAAATAAAAATTTTCTTAAAAGTCCTTTAGGAAATATTCAACTTTTTTTTATAGATAAAACTTTTTTTTTTCCAAAAAGTATAAAAATTTCTACTAAAAATAAAACAATTTTTTTTGAGACATCTTTAGGTTTATTATCTTTAACATTTATTGATAATATTTATTTTTTTTTAATAAAAAATAAATTATTAATAAATGTTAATATTGATAAAAATAAAAAAAGTATTTTACATTTATATAATAAATTAATTAAAATAAAAATAAAAGGTGTTTTACAGAGTTTTAAAATTAGTTTACTTTTAAAAGGTATAGGTTTTAAAGCTTTTATTGAAAATAATAATCTAATTTTGAAATTAGGATTTAGCCATAATATTATTATACCAATTCCTTCAAACATTGAAATTATTAATCAAACAAATATCTTAATTTTTAGTAGTATAGATTATATTTTTCTAAATCAATTTGTACATTATATTAGAAATCATAAAAAGCCTGAACCTTATAAAGGGAAAGGTTTATTATTAAAAAATGAAAAAATTTTACAAAAAGAAGGAAAAAAAAGTAAAAAATAATTAAATATGATAAAAAAAAAAAAAAATAATAATAATATATTATTAAATTTATTATTTAAATCGAAAAACATGTATGGAGAATCATTAGTTTATACAAATAAAGAAATTTTACCATTTATATACGGAAGTCGGCATGATTATACAATCATTAATTTAAAAGATGTTTCATTATTTTTAAAACGTATTTTTAAATTAATAAAATATATGTTACAAAAAAATGAAAAAATTTTAATAATAGGAAATAATAATGAGGTTCAATTTTTATTAAATACATCTTTTGTAAAAAAAAATCCAAATATCATTTTTTTTAATAAAGAATGGATAAATGGTCTAATTACTAATAAAATAATGAATACAACTTTTAATAAAATAATTAATTATTTACTTAAAGAAAATGAAATAAAACTAATTTTAATCATTAAAAGTTCAATAAAAGATACTTTTTTAAATCAAGAACTTTCTACTTTAAAAATTCCAACTATTTCATTAATAAATACAAATCAAACAATTAAAAATATAGATTATCCTATGATAACAAATTCTAGAAATATTCAATCAATATATACTTTAATGTATTTATTCCGTAAAATATTTTAATAAAATAATATGAATAAATTAAAACCAAGAAATAAAATATGTTTTCAAAATAATAAAAACATACATAAAAATTTAAACTTATTAAAATTAAACTCAAAAAAATGGAATTTATTTAAAAAAAAATTAAGATATCGAAAAGAAATAAAACCTGAAAAAAGAAAAAAATTTTTTCAAAAAAGATTATTTGAAAAACAACAATTTCGAAATTTTTATGGATGTATTCATGAATATCAATTAAAAAATATATTTAGAAAGTTATCAAAAAAAGATAATAAAATAAATATATTTAAAAAATTTATTATTTTATTAGAAAGTCGTTTAGATATAAATCTTGTAAGATTAAAATTAGTTAAAACAATTTTTAAAGCAAAACAATTAATTAATCATAAAAAAATAAAAGTTAATAATAAAATTATTAGTAAACCTAATTTTATATTACAAAAGGGTGATATTATCCATATTATTAAATAAATATGCAAAAAAAGAAAAAAAATTATCAAAAAAATAAAAAATTTAATAAACAGCATTTTAATCAAAAAGATAATAAATATTCTTATTCTTATAAAAAATATAATAAAAATTCATATAAGAATAAAAATAATATTTATTACATCTTAGGTGAAAAAAGACCTTTAAGGCCATTAACAACTGCATATTTACATAGAAATAAAAAAATAAAAAAAGGTATTTTCTTTAAAGAACCTACATTTAAAACTATATTATATCCTTTTTATTTAAATTTAAAATTAATTAATGAATATTTAAAAAAAAAATAA